TTGCCGAACCCAACGCTTACATTGCATTTGCCGGTAAACGGGTAATTGAACAAACATTGAATAAGACAGTACCTGAGGGTTCACAAACCGCAGAATATTTATTCCATAAGGGTTTATTTGATCCAATCGTCCCACGCAATCTTTTAAAAGGCGTTTTAAGTGAGTTATTTAAGTTGCACGCTTTTTTTCCTAAAAATAAAAATAAATAAAGTCGAGAATGAAAGTCAATTCTTTGTAGCCAAAAGTTTTTTTTATCATAATAAAAAAATGCGATTATTAGATTAATATAGCTATATGTCGAAAGCGTATTTTGTTAGTTCTATATTCTTTGCACTTTTTATATACTATAGTCATTTTTATGAAATAGATAGAAGAATTAATTAATTCTAATTAGTAATTAAGTAATTAATATAATAACATAATAACAAAAAAAAATATAACAAACAGGTTAGTAGATCGAGGTACCCATTCTATGACAACTATTAACTTTCCCTCTATTCTTGTGCCTTTAGTAGGCCTAGTATTTCCGGCAATTGCAATGGCTTCTTTATTTCTTCATGTTCAAAAAAACAAGATTGTTTAAGTCCTGTGGTCCAAATCTCAGTTTATAAATTGAATCATAACACATATATCTATTTAGCGGAATGGTATATTATGTGATTTTTTACGAGCATAACTGAAAGAGTACTTATGCACATAGAAACATGGCTATAGAGGTAGAGTTTTTCTAACTAATTGGATGAATTACTCTTAAACTAAAAAAAAAGATATAAATATAAAGTAAATCGTCACATCAGATATAGTACTAGTTGATGAGAGTTATGTCTGAAACATAACAAAGCAAGGAAAGTGCAATTCCTTTAGGGTATTCAAATTAAATGGAATCAGATTGACTATGAATTGGCGATCAGAACGTATATGGATAGAACTTATAACAGGCTCTCGAAAAATAAGTAATTTCGGCTGGGCCGTTATCCTTTTGTTAGGTTCATTAGGATTCGTATTGGTTGGAATTTCTAGCTATCTCGGTAGAAGTTTTATATCGTTATTTCCCGACCAGCAAATTCTTTTTTTTCCACAAGGGATCGTGATGTCTTTCTATGGAATCGCGGGTCTCTTTATTAGCTCCTATTTGTGGTGTACAATTTCGTTGAATGTAGGTAGTGGTTATGATTTTTTCGATAAAAAAGAAGGAATCGTATGTATTTTTCGTTGGGGATTCCCGGGAAAAAATCGTCGCATCTGCCTCCGATTTCTTATAAAAGATATTCAGTGTATTAGAATAGAACTTAAAGAGGGTATTTATACTCGTCGTGTCCTTTATCTAGAAATAAGAGGCCAGGGGGCCATTCCTTTGACCCGTACGGATGAAAATTTGACTCCACGAGAAATTGAACAAAAAGCTGCTGAATTGGCCTATTTCTTGCGTGTACCAATTGAAGTATTTTGAAATGATAAATACTTTATTAATTATTAATTCGGAGTAAAATAAAAAATCTACAATACTAAATACTCTTTTTCGAACTCTTTTTTGAGCATACCTACCTTAATGGAAATGTCATTAGAACGCCTACTCGAGTCAAAGCAGACGTATACAAAACAACCCAAAAGGTACACTTTTTAAAATACAAAGTACGGGGTCTTTGGATCGCAATACACTCAATTCAGTAACAAATCATAAAAAAAAAGAATCAATTTTTTAGCAATCTTTACTTTTGTTCGCTTTAATAACCAATGGGATTTTTTATAATTATAACGATAATTTAATTAAATTATCCAAATTCTGTCTTGTTTTGACTCTAGTTTTGACTTTTCATCGTCACATTCAAATAATAGACTTCATGTTTGATAGAACTATGCGATCTAGATCGCATAGAGTCGACGAATGCGACGAGTTCATAAACAATTTAGAGATGAAAAAAAAATGGAAAAAAAGAAAACATTTATTGCTTTTCTATATCTTGTATCTATAGTCTTTTTACCCTGGTGGCTCGCGCTATCATGTCAAAAAAGTTTGGAATCCTGGGTTACTAATTGGTGGAATACTAAGCAATCGGAAACTTTTTTGAATGATATTCAAGAAAAGAGTTTTCTAGAAAAATTCATCGAATTCGAAGAACTACGCTTGTTGGACGAAATGGTAAAGGAATACCCAGAAACGCATCTCCAAAAACTTTGTATCGGAATACACAACGAAACGATTCAATTGATCAAGATGTATAATGAGGATTCTATCCATATGATTTTGCAATTTTCGACAAATATAATATGTTTCTTTATTCTAAGCGGCTATTCTATTCTGGGGAATAAAGAAGTTATTCTTCTGAATTCTTGGGTTCAGGAATTCTTATATAACTTAAGTGACACAATAAAAGCCTTTTCTATTCTGTTATTAACTGATTTATGTATCGGATTTCATTCACCCCACGGTTGGGAACTAATGATTGGTTCTATCTACAAAGATTTTGGATTTGCTCATAATGATCAAATTATATCGGGTCTTGTTTCCACTTTTCCAGTCATTCTAGATACAATTTTGAAATATTGGATTTTTTACTATTTAAATCGTGTATCCCCATCACTTGTAGTGATTTATCATTCAATGAATGACTGAAAAGAAAAAAGATATACAGATATAAATCAAATTTGAATTTATAATTCGACTTTTTGTAACTAAACATAAACAAAGCATTCAAAATCATACTTTATCTTTCCATTTTTCACCAGCCAAGGCAGGCAGTTCTTTCTATATTCCAGTAATATTATTATTCCCGTAATATTATTTCTTATTTCATTAAAATTTTAATTAAATTCCGTTTTAAGTTTCAGTTAAAGTAAATAGCAGAATCGCGGATAGGAAACTATACTAGCAACCTACCCAATTTATTGTAGAAATTTTCGGGATGAATGATTGGACCATGCAAATGCAAATTATAAATACTTTTTCTTGGATAAAAGAACAGATTACTCGATCCATTTCCGTATCGCTCATGATATATATAATGACTTGGCCCTCCAGTTCAAATGCATATCCCATTTTTGCGCAGCAAGGTTATGAAAATCCGCGAGAAGCGACTGGGCGTATTGTATGTGCCAATTGCCATTTAGCTAACAAACCCGTGGATATTGAGGTTCCCCAAACGATTCTTCCTGATACTGTATTTGAAGCAGTTGTTCAAATTCCTTATGATATGCAATTAAAACAAGTTCTTGCTAACGGCAAAAAAGGGGGGTTGAATGTAGGGGCTGTTCTTATTTTACCTGAGGGGTTTGAATTAGCCCCGCCCAATCGTATTTCTCCAGAGATAAAAGAAAAGATCGGAAATCTTTCTTTTCAGAGCTATCGTCCCAATAAAAAAAATATTATTGTGATAGGTCCTGTTCCCGGGCAAAAATATAGTGAAATCACCTTTCCTATTCTTTCCCCGGACCCTGCTACTAAGAAAGATGTTCATTTCTTAAAATATCCGATATATGTAGGTGGTAACAGAGGAAGGGGTCAGATTTATCCTGACGGAAGCAAGAGTAATAATACTGTTTATAATGCCACAGCGGCGGGTATAGTCAAGAAAATTGTACGAAAAGAAAAAGGCGGATACGACATAACCATAGCGGAGGTCTTGGATGGACGTGAAGTGGTTGATATTATCCCGCCAGGACCAGAGCTTCTTGTTTCAGAGGGTGAATCTATCAAACTTGATCAACCATTAACGAGTAATCCGAATGTGGGTGGATTTGGTCAGGGAGACGCAGAAATAGTCCTTCAAGACCCATTGCGTGTACAAGGTCTTTTGTTCTTCTTTGCATCTGTTATTTTGGCACAAATTTTTTTGGTTCTTAAAAAGAAACAGTTCGAGAAGGTTCAATTGTCCGAAATGAATTTCTAGATTCATGGATTTATCAACATCAAGCTCGTAACAAGAACCTAATTCGTATTGAAAATTCTTTGACAATTTGAGATAATCAATAAAAAAATTCGGAGAAGGTTTATTTATATTCTTTTTCCATATTTACAAGATTTCTGAAACTACTTGTACTACATTATTATAAATATTATTAGTTATAATATAACTATTGGGAATAAAACTATTTAACTTTTTAACTTTTTCACTTTTTTCAATCGAAATTGGAATGATGTTACTATTATCATCTATCCAATTTCAAGGTCATAGAGTGAATCAAAAGTTTGTTATTCGAGAATCAAATTCTACTAGCTACTAGCCTAAGTGGAGAATATAACGAAAAAATAGAAATGAAAGGAAAAATGATTCTAGGAGGCATTCCTTGCCTTCCTGGTTTTCGACACACGACAAGGCATTTTACGCATACTTTACTTGTCGTGTGTCAAAATAATAATGAGTCTTGATTCATTTAGTCAAAGACTTCGGCACACTTTTTCTTTTTTCGTGATTTAACCTTTTATTCTAGATTTTAAATTCATTATTTATAAATTTCTTTAAGCGTGTAATTCAAAATTAAAGGAGTGGACAAACTGAGAGATTAAAATTTATTGAACAAAGGAAACTTCTTGCAGTTGATTTGATCTAGAAAAATAGAGAGTCTATTGTGTTCTATATGTGTCATTCAATAGGATTTTTTCTAACAAGGGTCAATAAGTACTATCGAGGAATAGCTGGTCTGAATTACCAAATCTATATCTAAAAAAAAAGGGGGGGATTCTTTTGTCATTTATACGAAAAAAATGATAAAAAAATTATGATTTATTATACTTAATTTATACTTTAATATTAAATTATTAATTTAATGGGACCTCCCCCTTCGGTATTTTTTTAAGTCGAGGGGGAAGGAAGGTCCCGTTGAGTTCTTATACTTTCATATCTATTCCTCGGTTCATCCAATTACTATAGCGATGAGCCTAATCCAGAATATGAACCATAAAAGAAAATACCTATTAAACCGATCACAAGAATACCAGCTACAGTACCTATTATCCAAAGAGGAATCCTTCCAGTAGTATCGGCCATTTAACCCACTTCCCT